CAAAAAAGACCCTATAAATATTCCCAAAAAAGCTATACTGACCGAAAAAGTTGCATTTGTCACAAATTCAGACCAATCCACAGACTTTTCGGAATTTTGATGGAAAAGCTTTATAGAAGGAATTAAAATTTTTGATAATATATCCAAATCGATTCCTCCGTGATTGAAAGAAATTCCTATAGTGCCAACGAAAAAAGTGAATAGTACTAATACAAGCATAGAAAATAGTATAGTATTATCCGATTCACGAGGATACGAGAAAGTGTTGTTAGTCCCAAAATTGGTAGTAGCAATAATAAAAGGTCCCGTTAGGTTTTTTACATTTCTATCAATTCGATGTAGATGTGTCTTCTTGCAAAAAAAAGAAGCCCTTTCATTATTATTGATTGTTAATAAAGCTAATAAATGCATTTTTGTTTTTAATACTTTTTGTCTTTCTTTACCCCATAACGATATTAAATAGGATGCATTCTTTTTCTTTCCATTGTAATTTTGAAAATGAACGTTTAAATGTCCCTCAAAAACAAGTAAATAGATCCGAAACATATAAAATGCGGTTAATCCTGCTGCGGAAAAAGCTATTATTGCAAAAATTGGTGAATATAACCAACTATCATTAAGAATTTCATCTTTGGACCAAAAACAGGCAAAGGGTGGAATACCGCAAAGAGAGAGTGTACCCACCGAAAAAGCGATTTTTGTAATTGGCACATGTTTTTTTAAACCACCCATAAGAACCATATTTTGACTTTTATCTGGAGAATATCCAACAATAGCTTCCATTGAATGAATAATGGATCCGGATCCTAAAAACAACAATGCTTTTGAATAAGCATGAGTAATCAAATGAAATAAAGCAGCTCGATAAGAGCCTATACCTAAAGCTAACATCATATAGCCCAATTGAGACATTGTAGAATAGGCCAAACCTCTCTTAATATCCTTTTGAGCAAGAGCTAAACTAGCTCCTAATAATACTGTTATTATACCTATCAAAGCAATTCCATTCATTATGTAAGGTATAACTATGAAAAGAGGAAAAAGTCGGGCTACAAGAAAAATTCCCGCCGCTACCATAGTAGCAGCATGTATAAGAGCTGAAATAGGGGTAGGCCCTTCCATAGCATCTGGTAACCATACATGAAGGGGAAATTGTGCAGATTTAGCAACTGAAGCGGCAAATAAAAGGAAGGAACATAAAATAGCAAATAGAAGATTTACTTCATTATTAGAAATCAAGTTATTGAATATTTCAAACAAATCTCGAAATTCTAAACTACCCGTTATCCGATAAAGACCTAAAATTCCTAATAACAAACCAAAATCTCCTATACGATTAGTTACAAAGGCTTTTTGACAAGCATTTGCTGCAACAGGACGTGTGAACCAAAAACCTATTAATAAATAAGAACACATCCCAACCAATTCCCAAAAAATATAAATTTGTATCAAATTAGAACTAGTAACCAATCCCAACATTGAAGTATTAAAAAAACTCATATAAGCAAAAAATCTCAAATATCCTTGATCGTGAGACATATAACTATCACTATAAATAAGAACCAGAATTCCAACAGTAGTAATTAATATTGACATAATAGAGGTAAGTGAATCGATCAAGTGACCAAACTCTAAAGAAAGATCATTATTGATAGTCCAAGACCCTACATATTGATAGATAGAACTGTTATTTATTTGATGAATAGACACATTGATTGAAAAAATCATAACTATACTTAACAACAAAACACTAAGAAAAGCCCACATACGTCGAAGATTTTTTGTTGCCGTCGGAAAAAGTAGAAGTCCCACGCCTATTAACACAGGAACTGGAAGTGGAATGAAAGGTATCATCCATGAATATTGATATGTAAATTCCATACAAAAAAATAAAAATATTTTTTTTTTTCTTTAACGAGTTTTGTTTCTTATTTGCAGATTTTATCTCTTTCGAAAGGCTTCGGTTAATAAAAACCTAAGATATGCAAAACAAACAACAATAGAATTGTCTATTGTTAATTATTCTTAATCTTTGCTTTGTACAATATTTCAAATCAAATATTGCAAAGCACAAAGTGAAATGGGTCAAAAGAAATTACTAGTGAAAAAAGAAAGTTTCGTTGTTTTTTAGTAAGTATTAAGAAAATCAATTTTTTGAATTATTTTTCTATAATTACACTAATTTACATCTATAGAGTGAGGAAACCGAATTCCACAAAAACAAAAAAATATTAGTTTATTTTGATATGAATTATCAAAATAAAAGTCCATATGACCCCTAATAATATAATAAATAAAAATAAAATAATATAATAAAAATTTTTAGGCTGTTTATTGATATTTAGAAAAAAATCAATTAGTTCATTTTGGAACTAATTGATTATTTTCATAAAATCTATGTTTGTAAATGTAAAAGAGGTTATGATATTCAAAAATGTCTTTTGCATAGACCTAAAGAATTAAGATACATGATCTTTTAATATTTAATTAATATTAATAAATAATAAATTAACGATCAATTTGGTTCAAATTTTAAATTGAAATGAAATTAAGAGCACTCATTTATTCGTCAACCTGGATCCATTCATTTTTTTATTAACCAAGATTTGGGGTTGGTTGAGTTCTTAAACTTTTTCGATGTATTTTATTCTATGTATTATGTATAAAGGGAGTACGACAAAAATCGACAGAGATAGAAAGAGACAGTTTTTTTTTATTTGTAAGAATTACATAAAAGATTATTCGATTTTTCCATTATCTACTATTATTTTTTTATGAAAGAATAGAATCTGGAAAAGATAATGGCTAAATATATGGCTAATTTAAGAACAATTGGTTTTGAACAATAGATAATAGATGTCTTTGACATACAACCATAGCAATTAATAAACTAATAGGAAATGGCAGTTCCAAAAAAACGCACTTCTATATCAAAAAAACGGATTCGGAAAAATATTTGGAAAAAGAAGGGATATTGGGCAGCATTGAAAGCTTTTTCGTTAGCGAAATCTCTTTTGATGGGAGAATCAAAGAGTTTTTTTGTGCAAGAAAAACAAGCATTGAAAGCTTTTTCGTCAGTGAAACTTCTTTCGAGGGAAAACCCAAAGGGTTTTTTTGTGCAAAAGAAATACAAGCGTTGAAATAAGCTGAATTAGACAGATGCGAAAAATAGTGTAATTTCGTTTATTATTTTATTTTCGAATTTCATTTTTATATGTATTTATATAACTAAAAAAAAAAAGAATAAACACAACACGATTTCCACCTTTTTAGTATGTTTTCTTTTTTTTCGGGATGGGGATTCTTATTTTCCCCATCGACCCGAAAATCGATAAAGTTTTTTTCTTTTTTTTAATATTTAATTTAAAATTCTTTAATTTAATGTTTCAATTTGAAAATGGAATGTTTATTAAAACTAAACAAATGTTGTATTTGAATTAACTCTTTTTCAATCTTGACGATTGACTAAAAATCGACTATTATGATTTCGAGCAAGCCGCTATGGTGAAATTGGTAGACACGCTGCTCTTAGGAAGCAGTGCTAGAGCATCTCGGTTCGAGTCCGAGTGGCGGCATGGCATCTTCGAAAAGAGTAAGTCCTTATAATTAATTCAATTCCCGATTTCCATTCCTATAATTAGAATTAGGAACTCTCCCCTTTCCGTTAGTTTATTAATATATTAATTTTCATTTATGATATTTTCAACTTTAGAGCATGTATTAACTCATATATCGTTTTCGGTTGTATCAATTCTAATTGCAATTCTTTTGATAACCTTATTAGTTAATGAAATCGTAAGACTATATGATTCGTCCGAAAAAGGAATGATAGTTACTTTTTTTTGTATAACAGGATTATTAGTTACTCGTTGGATTTTTTCGGGACATTTCCCTTTAAGTGATTTATATGAATCATTAATCTTTCTTTCATGGGGTTTTTCCATTTTTCATATGATTCCACGTTTTAAAAAACATAAAAACAATTTAAGGACAATAATTGCACCAAGTGTTATTTTTACTCAAGGCTTTGCTACTTCGGGTCTTTTAAAAAAAATCCATCAACCCACAATATTAGTACCTGCTCTCCAATCCTATTGGTTAATGATGCACGTAAGTATGATGGTATTGGGCTATGCAGCTCTTTTATGTGGATCATTATTATCAGTAGCTCTTTTAGTCATTACATTTCGAAAAGTCATAAGGATTATTGGTAAGAGCAATAATTTTGATTTTTTAAATGAATCATTTTTTTTTGTTGAGATCTTGAACGAAAGAAAGAATGTTTTACGAAAGACTTCTTTTCTTTCTTCTAGAAATTATTACAGGTCTCAATTTATTCAACAATTGGATCGTTGGAGTTATCGTATTATTAGTCTAGGATTTATCTTTTTAACCATCGGCATTCTTTCGGGAGCAGTATGGGCTAATGAGGCATGGGGGTCATATTGGAATTGGGATCCAAAGGAAACTTGGGCATTTATTACTTGGACCATATTTGCGATTTATTTACATACTAGAAAAAATAAAAAATTGGAAGGTGTAAATTCTTCAATAGTGGCCTCTATGGGATTTTTTATAATTTGGATATGTTATTTTGGGATCAATCTATTAGGAATAGGACTACATAGTTATGGGTCATTTACATCTAATTGAAGTGAGTAAGACGCTTGAGAAATACAAATAGAAACATAGTAAATATATAGATAGCATACCGTCGAGAACCCTTTAAATCAAGTAATGTAGTAGTTCAAGGGGTTCTCGCAAACACCAACCATATCCGGTTACAATTCTTTTTTTTAAGATAAGAAAAAAGATTTCTTTTTTTATTGTACAATGGACATTATTCAAAAATCAAAATAAGATTTCTTATTTTTTTTTACTGTTTTTTTTGATTCATGAAAACTATCTATAATTAGATAGAATAGCTTCGACCTTGTCAACTGATAATGAGAAAATAAAATCTGGATAAATACCAATACCTATTACTGGTATAAGAATAGAAATCGAAATAAATAACTCTCGCGGTCCAGAATCAAAAAAAGAAAAGTTTGGTGTATTAAAAAGCTTGTATCCATAGAACATCTGACGTAACATAGATAATAAATAAATAGGAGTTAATATAATTCCAATTGCCGTTACAAAAGTAATTAGTATTTTTGTCATTAAAAAAGATTTTGGACTCATAATTATTCCAAAAAAGACTATCAATTCTGCAACAAAACCGCTCATGCCTGGCAATGCAAGAGAAGCCATCGATAAGATACTGAACATCGTGAATATTTTTGGCATTTGGATAGCCATTCCGCCCATTTCGTCGAGATAAAGAAGACGGATTCTATCATAACTCGTCCCCGCCAAGAAAAAAAGTGCAGCGCCAATAAATCCATGAGAGATTATTTGTAAAATAGCTCCGTTAAGTCCCGTATCGCTTATAGAACCTATTCCTATAATTATGAAACCCATATGAGATACGGAAGAATAAGCTATTCTTTTTTTTAAATTACGTTGACCAAGAGATGTTGAAGCTGCATAGATTATTTGAATTGCGCCTAATATCATTAACCAGGGAGAAAATATAGAATGAGCGTGGGGTAATAATTCCATATTAATTCGAACCAATCCATATGCTCCCATTTTTAATAAGATTCCGGCTAAAAGCATACAAGTACTATAATGTGCCTCTCCGTGAGTGTCTGGTAACCATGTATGTAAGGGTATAATCGGCGATTTGACAGCAAAAGCAATAAGAAATCCAATATAAAATAGTATTTCCAGTACCACAGGATACGATTGATTAGCTAATGTTTCAAAATTGAATATTGGTTCATTGGAAGCATATAAACCGATACCTAAAACTCCCATTAATAAAAAAACGGAACTTCCTGCAGTGTACAAAATAAACTTTGTAGCTGAATACAAACGTTTCTTTCCGCCCCACATAGATAAAAGTAAATAAACGGGAATTAATTCTAATTCCCACATAATGAAAAAAAGTAAAATGTCTTGAGAAGCAAATGATCCTATTTGACCGCTATACATTGCTAACATCAGGAAATGGAATAATCTGGATTCTCTAGTAACCGGCTGGGCCGCTAAAGTAGCTAAAGTGGTGATAAATCCCGTCAGTAAAATGGGTCCTATAGATAGTCCATCTATTCCAAATCTCCAGTAAAAATCAAAAAAATTGATCCATTTATAATTCTCCGTCAGTTGGATTAATGGATCGTCCAATTGGAAATGATAACAGAATGCATAGGTTGTTAGAAGGAGATCTATTAAACATATACAAATAGTATACCACCTAATTACCTTATTTCCTCTATGAGGAAATAAGAAGATTAAGGAACCCGCGAATATTGGCAAAACTACAATTATTGTTAACCAAGGAAAAAAATTCGTGGTAAAAATAAGATACACTTGGGCCAGAAAAACGCGTGTTCAAAATAGACAAAAAAAGATTTTGTATTTTGAACACGCATTTTTGTCAGTAAAAAAAAATGTATTCGTGGGGGGTGGGGGTTGAAACATATCAATAAGCTAGACCCATGCTTCGGGTTGTTTCATGCCATAAATAAACTCGAACACTCAAAAAATCTGTCGGACAGGCGGATTCACATCTCTTACAACCGACGCAGTCTTCTGTTCTTGGAGCAGAAGCAATTTGTTTAGCTTTACATCCGTCCCAAGGTATCATTTCTAACACATCTGTAGGGCAAGCTCGGACACATTGAGTACATCCTATACATGTATCATAAATCTTTACTGAATGTGACATTGGATCTATTAATTTTTGAACATTCGAAATTTTCGATCTAGTATAAATTTATAAATGAATCTCATATATTTCTCCACCAGATGAATCGATGATTTACTAGAATTTTTCTAATCAATCTATTTCTAGATCAATTCATAAGAAGACAGGAGCCAAGATGCTTTGATTTCTTACGTTTTCACAAACATAATCAGACATTATATATCATACATGCTAATTTGAATTGAAATTTTTGAATATTAGAATTTATAATTTTTATAATTAATATTATTTATTCAACAAATTCGATTGATTGATACGAGTAGATTTTCTGTTACGATAAATTGACGAAACAATAGCCGGTCCAATAGCTGCTTCAGCGGCTGCAATAGCTATACAAAAAATTGAAAAAATATTTCCTTTTAATTGGCGACTATCAAAAAAATCAGAAAATGTTACAAAATTTATATTAACCGCATTCAGTATAAGTTCAAGACACATGAGGGCTCTAACCATATTTCGGCTCGTGATCAATCCATAGATACCGATAGAAAATAAATAGGCACTCAAAACAAGTACATGTTCGAGCATCATTGATCAACTCCTTATCAATTTCGATTTATTTCAACATGAACAACAATTTAACGAATTTGATTGACTAGAGAATATAACAAATACGGACCAAAAGAATTCTTAATAAATCGAAAAAAAGTCTTTTCGACATAAACAATCTTTCACATTTCCATAGAATTGAAGGGAAATGGATCTTATAAGATAGAATCAAATTCCATTTTGATGACTGTTGCGAATTCTAAAGATTTCTTACTGGCGAGCCACAACAATTGCACCTATCAAAGAAGCTAAAAGAATTATGGAAATCAGTTCAAATGGAAGAAAAAAGTCTGTTGATAAATGAATTCCAATTTGTTGACTATTACTTATTAAATCTTGCTCTAGAATCTGGTTTGATCTTGTAGTCCAAATAATCCCGTACCACGATGTATCTAGAATAGTAGTAATTAGTGAAACAAAAATACTTGTACAAACTATCAAAGTAACTCCATTCCCAACGGTCCAAAGATCAAAATCTTGATAATATTCTGAACCACTCATGAACATCACAGCAAATATGATTAAAACGTTTATAGCTCCCACGTAAATAAGTAATTGTGCTGCAGCTACAAAATGGGAATTTGATAAAATATAGAATAAAGATATACAAACAAGAACTAGTCCCAACGAAAAGGCAGAAAAAATTGGGTTGGTAAGAAATACTACCCCTATACTTCCTAAAATAAGACCCGATCCCAGAAAGACTAAAAAAAAATCATGTATTGGTTCAGGCAAATCCATTGTAGGTAAAATAAGAAATAAAAAATCGACATTTCATGATCTTATTGATAGGACCAGGAACAAATTTTATAAAAAAAAATTCCTAATTAATTCAATTAAATCTAAGGAGTATGAATTGATATAATATAGATATAATTAGAGGACTAATCTCATTCTTTATATGAAAGAGTAGTGCGAAACTATACTATATATATTTGTATATTAAAAAAGAAAAAAAATTACAATATTTTTTTTTTCTAATTCTATTTAAATTAATAGTCTATTTATATAAATATAGATAATATCTATAATTAATATTATATATATAATTTAATTCTTTTTTTTTGTTTTGATTATTTTTGGATTTTGATTTCATTTTTTTTAGTTGATAATTTTATTTGAGTTAAGGCGAATTTAAAATGGTTCGGATTGTATAATCATCAATTACTGACATTGGTAAACGGCCCAAAGCAATTTGATTATAATTCAATTCGTGACGATCATAAGTCGAAAGTTCATATTCCTCAGTCATTGATAAACAATTTGTTGGACAATACTCAACGCAATTACCACAAAATATACAAATCCCGAAATCAATACTGTAATTAAGCAATCGTTTCTTTCGAATATCAATTTCCAGTTTCCAATCAACAACGGGTAGATCTATAGGACACACACGAACACATACTTCACAAGCAATGCATTTATCAAATTCAAAATGGATTCGACCGCGGAAACGCTCCGATGTTATTAATCTTTCATAAGGATATTGGATAGTTACAGGTAAACGATTTGCGTGGGATAAAGTAATCATGAAACCTTGACCGATGTACCTTGCAGATCGTACTGTTTGTTGACCATAATTCATGAACCCATTTATCATAAGAAATATATCGTGAGTATCTATAAAGAATTTGATTTTGTTTCTTTATCTTGTTTGAAACAAGTTATGAATATTGAATACCAACCTTTTACAGTGAAAGCAGTTGAAACGAAGTTGTTAATAATAGATTACCGAGAGAAATAGGTAAAAGAAATTTCCATCCAAGATTTAATAATTGGTCTATCCTTAGCCTAGGTAAAGTCCATCTTGTTGTGATAGAAATGAACAAGAACAAATAAGTTTTAGTTAATGTAATAAAGATACCAATTATAGTTCCAAAAATTCCACATGCTTTATTTATTTCAAAAAGCTCAGAAACGAATATGTACGGAAGAGATATATTCCAACCACCCAAGTAAAGAACTGTTACAAATAAAGAAGAAATTAATAGGTTTAAATAGGAAGCAACGTAAAATAAACCAAATTTTATACCTGAATATTCGGTTTGATAACCGGCTACTAATTCTTCTTCTGCTTCTGGTAAATCAAAGGGTAATCTTTCACATTCTGCTAGGGAAGATATTAGAAAAACGATAAAACCTATAGGTTGACGCCACAAATTCCATCCCCAAAAACCATATTTTGATTGCGCATCTACTATATCAACTGTACTTGAACTGTTAGATAATCATAGTCGGTGATAACATTACTGTTTTCATCGCTATTACAGAACTGTACATGAGATTTTCATCTCATACAGCTCCCCGAGGCCATAAATAAATCTAAGGACCGAGTCGGTTATTTTTTATTCTATTTATTTTTGAGATATCCCTAGTATAAATAGGATTCAAACCTATTGGACGGTCCTAAATTAGACCAATTGAATTCTGTCTGTTAGAATAAAAAATAGAAATTAGTTTTAATAAAAAAAATACTTCTGAATTGCTCTCATCCCTAAAAAATTTGAATTTGTTGAGTAATAACTTAATTCTTCAATAAAATACTCCTTTAGATTTATCAAAAACCCATCATTTTCGATTACGAACAAGAATTAGACATTAGTTTATGAATTATGACATGAATTCTATCTCCACTAAATGGATATAAGAAAGACGGGATCCCTTCTTTCTTTGTTTATTGTAATTGTATTTTTTATTCTTTCTATTTTTTTTTCGTTCCTATTCTTCTTTTTATTTTTTTTATGTGCATAAGGAGCACTTTTTAAAAATGAAAGGATTATTTCGTTCCCGATAGTCATTTATTTAACCGGTGGATAGGAGTATACTCTGGATCGGAATTGTGGGGAGTACTGCCTGATTATTTCTACCAACTTAAAGCCCCAATTAGTATTCTTTTTATTTCTTTATGCAGAAATGTTTTTTTTTGAAAATTTACAAAATCTCCATTACTAATCCTTTGTGTATCTTGGTGTTTCTAACCATCCACTCATTTTTTTATCATTTAAAAATCCCACTCCTTATTTTTTTTGATAATACATGTATAGGAATTCATACAAACAGTAATGAAAATTCAATAAGGTTGGTCTTTTGAGCCCGCTTCAAGACAGGATGACTAATCAACTCATCTTGGGGTAAATGGTCTCTTCCGCTTATAATTTTTTTTGAATTCTTATACATAGAAAATGAGACTCAATATTTTTACTGCTAAAAATTAGAAGCTGTTTTATTTCACTCATATAACTATCTGATTTAGTTCATCAATCCTAATTTCGAATAATAATAATCAAGAAAAAAGGGGAATATCTATTTAATTTATTCTACCTTTTTTTCTTATAAATTCTTATAAAGAGTATGAAAAAGTTTCTGTCTCAACGAATCACACGTAGAGATATTGATAAGACACATAGAGTTAATGGTATTTCATAACTAATTGATTGAGCAGCAGCCCGTAGACCACCCAAAAAGGAATATTTATTATTTGACCCATATCCCGACATAAGAAGTCCAATGGGAGCAATACTCGAAATAGCAATCCATAAAAAAACACCGATATTGAGATCAGCTAAAACAAAGTTATAAGAAAAAGGAATTACTGAATAGCTTACTAGAATGGATATGACTGATATGGATGGTCCGATAGTGAATAAACGAGTATCTCCCCGAGAGGGAAGAAGATTCTCTTTGAAAAGTAGTTTTGTTCCATCCGCTAGAGCTTGAAGAACTCCCAACGGACCGGCGTATTCAGGTCCAATACGCTGTTGTATCCCTGCGGATACTTCTCTTTCTAACCATACAATCACTAGTACACCTATTGTAATTCCCAATACGAGAGTCAAAATAGGACCAAGTACCCATAGAATTCCATAGATTTCTTTTAAAGATTCCAGTCTGGAAAAAGAATCGATATCTTGTACTTCTGTTGTATCCATTATCATTTCAACGATCAACTTCTCCCATAATGATATCTATGCTACCTAGTATTGTCATAATATCAGCCAATTTCATTCTTTTAACTAACTGAGGAAGAATTTGCAAATTGATAAAACCGGGTGGACGAATTTTCCATCTCCAAGGAAAACCATTCCGATCTCCTATTAGAAAAATTCCTAATTCTCCTTTTGGGGCTTCAACTCTCACATAAAGTTCTTGTTTCGGCAATTCAAAAGTCGGAGACGGTTTTTTACTAATGAATCGATAGTCAAAATCATTCCATTCTGGATCCTTTTCTCTATCAAAGCAGCGGATTTCTAGATTTTCATAAGGACCCCCCGGAATTCCTTCCAGAACCTGTTGAATAATTTTTATAGATTCCGTCATTTCACCAATTCGGACTAAATAACGAGCTAGTGAATCTCCTTCTTTTTGCCATTGAACTTCCCAATCAAATTCCTCGTAACACTCATAATGATCAACTTTACGAAGATCCCAGCCTATTCCGGAAGCCCGGAGCATTGGTCCTGATAAACCCCAATTTATTACTTCCTTTTCACTAATAACGCCAACTCCTTCAACCCGTTCTAAAAAAATAGGATTTCGCGTAATAAGTTTTTGATATTCAACAACCGCTGTTAAAAAATAATCGCAAAAATCCAAACATTTATCTATCCAGCCATAAGGTAGATCGGTCGCTACTCCTCCGATACGAAAATAATTATGCATCATTCTCATACCGGTGGCGGCTTCGAATAGATCATATATTAATTCTCTTTCTCTAAAAATATAGAAGAAAGGAGTTTGTGCACCAATATCTGCCAGAAAGGGTCCAAGCCATAGCAGGTGAGAAGCTATCCGACTCAACTCTAACATAATTACTCGAATATAGCTGGCTCTCTTAGGTACTTGAATATTTCCTAATTGTTCCGGACCATTTACAGTTATTGCTTCTGTGAACATAGTAGCTAAATAATCCCAACGTGTTACATAAGGTAGATATTGTATAATTGTTCGGTTTTCCGCAATTTTTTCCATCCCTCTGTGTAAATAACCCAATATTGGTTCACAATCAATAACATCTTCACCATCTAGAGTAACAATGAGTCGAAGAACACCGTGCATTGATGGGTGGTGAGGGCCCATATTGACTATCATGAGGTCTTTTCTTGTAGCTGGGACATTCATAGGTTTTTCCTAGATTCATTCTTCCATTAATTGCTTAAAACAAAAAAGAAGTTCATTAAAGTTCAATTAAGATATAATAAATCGAATAATTCAAAATCACTCTTCAAATTAACTTAACGAGTTTGTGACTCCCGAATACTCAACTGATTAATTAATTTTTTATAACGTATTTCGTTTTTCTTTGACAAATAAGACAATAGTCGTTGGCGTTTTCCCAGAATTTTACGTAAACCTCGTTGACATAAATAGTCTTTTTTGTGCAATTCCAAATGGGAAGTAAGTCGTCGTATTTTAGTGGTGAAATTCAATATTTGAAATTCAGCCGACCCTGGGTTTTCTTCTTTTTTTAGAAATGTATTTTTTACCATAAAATGAAAAAAGGTCTCCTCTCCCTCTGTTATAGATATTTTTTTTTATCAGCAATAATAATGATACTCATTCGTGTTGAATTAGGTACATATAAAATCTTAACTTCTTTAAGTTTAAGGAATTCCTCTGATTTTTTTTTCAAAATGAAATTCATTTTTAATCAATCCAATTCAAATAGGTATACAAAAAACACTATATTTTTTTATACAAAAAAAATCTTTTTTTGATTCGTTTCTAGATCTAATAGATACATCATTGAATTAGTATCATGCCTCAGAATAGAAGGTAAGACAATGCGTGTGCATCTATTTGTCTTACCTTCACATATCAGATACATTCCGTGAAGAAAGCAAAAATGTAGATTAACTTTTTTCAATTCAATCGCGGATACATATGTAGCCTTAACATACTGAAACGACTGCCATTATTGGTATCAAACCAATAACGATTCATACAAGCTAAATCTTCTAATCGATAATTTGGCCAAAGAAAGGATTTGAATAAACTCAATTCTTTTTTTCTTTCTAACCCTCTCCAATTAGGCGAGTTATACAAAACTGGATCGAATTTTTGTCTAGATTTATAAGTTAAATAAATTAGAATTCTCAATTCTCTACTACGTCTAGGAGATAAAAGATTGTCAGGAACAAGCAAATCATAAACATCTTCTTTAATATCAATATCGGTTTTGTTTCGTTCTCTTTCATTAATTTTTTGTTTACTCTTATGAACAGGGGCTATAGCTTGATACATAATAAATTTTCCATCGTTTTTTGTAAACAGCCGAACCGGTTCGATAAGCAATATTCCGTTTTTTATCAAATTCCCATTATTTTTCTCATTCCGAATCGTCACAACATCTTCTAGACTGAATTCTCCTCTTCGAATAGAGGATACAGCAATCTCGATTATATTGTTCATTCTAAGTCTAAGCATAACAGAATAGCAATTGATATTATTCAATATTCTTTTACTTAAGAAACCATTCCAATTCAATTGATAATACCAATACCTTTTTAGGATGGAATTTAGTTCCGTTTCTACCATGTTCTCGGATCTCTTTTTCTTTCTATCTCCCCCTTTTATGTCCGATCCTACATAATCTTGTTCAAAATCCCTTTCTTGTATTAAAGTAGATGATTCAAGATCCACTTGACCTGCGTATTTTGTTTCAAGAGATTTTTGTTCTTTCGATAGTGTAAAAATATCTATTTTATTATTTTTAGTTATGCTTTTATTTTCACTCCATTTTGGATTTCTTTTTCCATTAAAATTGAAAAAAACTAATTCGATTGGTATTACCCACGGGTTATTTCTATATGCATCATAAAATTTTGCAAATCTTGGGAAGAACCCAAGTTGCAGATTCGATATGGGTATGAAATGATTTATTATTTCTACATTCATTCCCATCCAATCAAAAATTTTTTGTTTTTGATTGCATGGGTATGGGTTGATTTCTTCATGAGGCTTAAGATAATAATCGTTATCGACCCAGGCCTCCAGATCCTTTTTGTTTCTATGACAGAAGTTTATAATTCTCCAATCAAAATACTTTCTCTCCATATTATTTTTAGTTTTTTCCTTAGAGAAATGATCGTCTAGATAATTCTTCATAGAGATATTATTCGCCATATCACCTAGTTTTTGTAGTCCTGTTAAGTCAGGTAACTTACATTCCTTCAAATGAATAGATGAGTCTTTGTTATCTTCCTTATCCGCATAATTAAGAAATTCATATGCTAAACGATCATAGTCATATTGTTTTTTTAATTTCTTTTTTTGATTTGTTAATAATGAGTCTACTTCTTGTTTTTGATAAAAACTGAATTGGTTTTTTTCATATGAATCCCATTTAATTAAATCTTTATTTTGAGCCATACCGCGGATTCTATTTCGCCATTTTTTTGATTCTAACCAAGACCATCTATTCTTAGATAAAAAGTATTGATCAAAACCACTTAACCAATTTCCCCAGAAATTCACTAGATCGGGTCTAACATATAATTTCAAATCTTTACGAGTTACTCCTCCTTTACGATATAGTCCTCTCATTCCATAAATCATTAAAAGAAAACGATACATTATTTCGTATCTAGGATGAACAGATAGTTGATTATCTTCAAGAAAAGATGCGAACTTATACTTTTGAAGATCTAGGTTTGTTGTTATTTTGTACAATACATATATTTGTGACAAAGAGGATACGTCGGAAGAAATCTGCGAATTCCTATTAGTAATATTAGAAAGAAAGTGAATTAGACTTTGATTTTTTTTCTCAAGTTTTTTTTTCTCAAGATTTGTTTTCTTAATTCTTTCTTCATTTGTTTCAATATATTTCTTAATTATTTTTATTGTTGATTCAATAAAAAGTTGTATATTCATCCTAGCAATATTAATGATAGATAAAAAGATATCTATGTATGCCCTTTCAATCATAAATTTCAAAAAAGGACGTGATTTCCGTACTAATCTTTCATTTTTTCTTTCTAATAGTTCCCAAATATTTAAGTCTAATTCTTTATTTTTATAAATAGGGACCAATATAGAATTGTTGTTTTTAAGTCTGTCTATTTCGTCTTCGTCTATGAGTCTCAGTAATTCATCATCCAGATCTTTTATTGTTCTTGGTTTAAATTTTTTAATATTAACAGATGGAATTCTTCGAAAGGATGATTCGTAAGTCATTTGATTACTGTTATTAATTGTTGAATTTTTTTGAGTTTCACTCAATTCAGGTAAAAATAAATTTTTGAGGTTTTTTTTTACAGATAGAATATTTTCGACGATCCGTTGTTTTGTTTCTTTTGATACATTTCTATTTAGAAACAATTTGATTTTTTTCTCTAACATTTTGATTTTTTTCCATTTTTTCTTTTTTTTTCCAAGTTCTTTAAAAACGGGATGCAAAAATGAAAGTATATTTAGTGAAGAAGAAACACCATAAGGCTTTTCGGTTCCCGTTCCAAAACCTGTTAAAAAGAAAAAATCCATTTTTTTTGTTTTTTTTTTCATTGGATGCTTTTTCGCGAATTGTCGCTTAGATTTGTGCCAAGGTTTCAGACGAAAAGGAAATAAGATTTTTATCTGAATACCGTCCGTTGTCCAGTTTTTCGGAAATTCTGTTTCTGATAATGGAACACCGTCATAAGTGCATATAATATGGATTTCTCTTTTCCAATCCTTGAAATCTTCCGACCATTCTGGAACTTTAAATAATAGTATACGAACGATATTTTTAGTTATTATGAATACGGGCAATAGAATATATTTTCTAAAAATCGAGTGGGTTAATAATAAACAAGTTCTTAGTATTTGACCACATAGAAGGTTAGCCCAGACGTCTAATGCGTTTTCTATACGCATTCCGTCCTCCCTTTCCTCTATTGTATAATCATAAATAGGAAAATTTTTATTAATAGGAAATAATGTATTATTTTTTTTCCACATCCAATCTTCTAAAATAATAAAAATTTTTGTGATTGTTTTTGTGATTGTTTCGAAAATATCAAGGAGAGATTCCAGCGTGTCTATTTTGAAGAGAAAAAGAAGGGAATACAGTTCTGCTTGAAAGGGTTTCACAACAGCTGTTTTACGTCTTTGAGGGCGCATAGAACCTTTGATTATGTCTCGCTGAAAATCCGATTGTGGCAAATAACGTATTAAAGCCAATTCATCGCTTTCATCAAGATAATTAGGATCTTTATCGCCCTCCTTTGTTGAGATATTTGAGTTCTCAGTAAAAATCACTACACGTTTAAATCTTCTTGAACGAATTTCATGATCCTCTGCTAGAATTACTTCTTCTCTTTCTTCTCTTTCCATTATTCCTTCCACTTGTTCCAATTCATCGATTAATTGGTATGACCATCGAGGAACTTCTTTACTGATTTGTTTTATTCGACTAGATTTTGTTCCATTTACAATTGTTTTTTCGTTCGGATCAGTTCGAATCTGTTCAAATTTTGGATAATTAGTATTAATATTAAGAAGGATACCATAAATCTTATTTAGATTTATCCGAATGTCATCTTTTGTATAAATTTCATTTTTTATTTGTCCGCGATAGGATCCATTCAACAAAGGATCGTACATGCTAGGTAAGTATTTGTTTTTAGTCTTCTTATCATTAGATAATTTCATCTTTCTTTCCAGTCCAGCTCGATTGTTTTTTTTCCATTTATTTTTATATTTATCTAGAGTTATGTACCTATGCCGAAGTTCCAACTCTAGGTAGTACTTTTTTTTTTCATTAGTAGAATTCCAAGAATTATCCAATTCATCGTAAGAGATTTTTTCTGTTGTGAACAAGGACATCTTTTTTTGTATCATTTCCAAAAAAGTTGACAAACTAGATGGATACATAAAAGATATTCTTTCTTTTCCGTCGCTTTGACACGTATAAAAAAAATATTGTGACATTTCATCTCTTACAGCATTTTCAAATTGATTATTTTTTATATGTCGCGATGGACGATTCCATCGTTCATAATCGAAAAGAAAGGTTACAAGAGGTTTTTCAAAACAAAAAATTTCTCTTTCATCGATTTTGTCTGAATCCTCCGTTTCTTTTTCTTCTGGAACTTTTTGAAAATCCACCATTTCTTCTGGAAGGGGATCTGCAAAAAGATAAGCAAGTTGCAGAGG